AGATGAAACGGAAGAGATCCAAATGAATGGAAAGGAAAAAACAAAGGATGAATTTCACTTTCAAGAGGCACGCTATCAAGATAGCCCAGTTTACGAAGATTCTGATCTGGAGACCCATCAAGAGAATTGGGAATTGGGAAGAATGAAAGAAGAGAAAAAGAAAAGAATGAATAAAAAGATTGAAACAGCTTTTGTCTCTTTTCTTTTCAATTATAAACGATGGAATCGTCCATTACGATATATAAGAAATGATAAATTAGAAAATGCTTTACGTAATGAAATGTCACAATTTTTTTTTTTTACATGTACAAGTGATGGGAAACAAAGAATCTCCTTTACATATCCGCCCAGTTTATCGACTTTTTCTGAAATGCTAGAACGAAGAATCTCTTTGTACATAATAGAAAAACTATATGACGAAGATCTTTATAATTCTTGGATTTATACTAATGAAAAAAAAAAGTGCAATTTGAACAATGAATTGAGAAGCCGAATCAAAATTATAGAAAAAAAGGAGAGATCCCCTAGTCTGGATATGCTTGAAAAAAGAACCATATTATGTGATGATGAAAAAGAAAAAAAATGCTTGTCAAAAGCATATGATCCTTTTTTCAACGGGCCATATCGAGGAACGAGAAAAAAATCAGATTCACGTGCAATCATGAATACTTATACAGATACAGAAGATTTAGTAGAATTTTTATTTATAAATAAGATTCACGATCTACTTCTTAATGATTCCGTAGAACTTCACCATCAATCATTTTTGAATTGTACAGGAGAAAAAAGAATTGATTCAGAAAGTCAAACAAAATATTTGCAATTTGTATTTAATGTAATTACAACACATACAAAAGATCAAAAAAAGAGGAAAAAAAAATCTATTGGAATTAGAATAGAAGAAATAAGTAAAAAGGTCTCTCGATGGTCATACAAATTAACCGAGAATTTGGGAGAAGAGGAAGAAGAAGATGAAGAAGAATTGGAGGAAGAATATTACGAGATTCATTCAAGAAGAGCCAAACGTGTGATAATTTATAACGATAATGATCAGAATACCAATTCTATTTATAATGATCAAAATGATGATCAAACGGAAGAGGGAGAGGTGGCTTTGATACGTTACTCACAACAATCGGATTTTCGTCGCAATCTAATCAAAGGATCTATGCGCGCTCAAAGACGTAAAACAGTTATTTTTGGCCTCTTTCAAGCAAATGTACATTCCCCGCTTTTTTTGGATCGTCTAAACAAAACATATTTTTTTTCGTCTTTTGATATCAACGAAATGAAGAATCTAATTTTTAGGAATTGGATGGACAGAGAAAAAGAATCAGAATTAAAGATTTCCTATTTTGAAAATGAAGATAAAAAAGAAGAAAAGGAAAAAGAGGAAAAAAAATATAAAAAAGAACAGACAAAAATATCAGAAACTTGGGATGCCTTTATATTTACTCAAGTAATAAGAAGTTTGATGCTAGTAACCCAATCTTTTCTTAGAAAATACATTATATTGCCTTCATTAATAATAGCCAAAAATATTCTCCGTATGCTATTCTTCCAAATTACCGAGTGGGGCGAGGATTTTAAGGAATGGAATAGAGAAATGCATATTAAATGTACCTATAATGGTGTTCAATTATCAGAAAAAGAATTTCCCCAAGGTTGGTTAATAAACGGTATTCAGATAAAGATTCTATATCCTTTCTGTCTAAAACCTTGGAGAAAATCTAAGGCACGATCTCGTTATATAGATCTAATGAAAAAAAAAGATAAAAAAACAAATTTTTGTTTTTTAACAGTCTGGGGACTGGAAGCGGAACTTCCCTTTGGTTCTCCCAGAAAACGACCTTTTTTTTTTGAACCTATTTATAAAGAACTCCAAAAAAGAAAAAAAAAAGTGAAAAATAAATTCTTCCAATTTCTAAAATATTTAAATAAAAAAAGTAAATCCTTTATAAAAGTGAGAAAAGAAGAAACAAAAGGATTCATTCAAATAGTTCGAGTTATCAACCTAATAATGAAAAAACTGGAGAATCCAAATAAGAAATTTGAATTGAAGAAAGAAAAAGTATATGAAACGAACGAAAACAAAAGAGATTTTAAAAGAAATAATAATATTCTTCGCAAATCGTCCGTTCTAATTCGAACGACGAATCGGTTAAATTATTCACTAATAGAAAGAAGAATGAAAGATCTTTCTGATAAGACAATCAAAATAAGGAATCAAATTGAACGAACAGCAAAAGACAAGAAAAGAAAAGAAAGAGTTATAATTTATGATAAGGATTTCTCGGGATCACATAAACATATTTTGAAAATATTAAAAAGTAAAAATATCCGATTAATGCGTAAATCACACTACTTTTTCAAATCATTCATTGAAAAAATATACATAGATTTTTTGCTATGTACCATTACCATTTCTAAGATCAATGCAAAACTTTTCTTTGAATTAACAAAAAAGATCTTTAATAAATCCATTTACAACAATGAAATAAATCAAGAACAAGAAGGAATTGATGAAAAAAATCAAAATAGAATGAATTTTCTTTTAACTATAAAAAATAAGAATAGCAATCAAAATTCCAATACTTATTTGAACTTATCTTCCCTGTCCCAAGCATATGTTTTTTACAAAATATCACAAAACCAATTACTTAATAAGTATAAATTGAGACATGTACTTAAATATAAAGGGAGCTATCCTTTTTTTAAGGATAATCTAAAAGACTATTGTATGATACACGGAATATTTAATTCTAAATCAAGACATAAGAAAATTCATACGTATGTAATGAACGAATGGAAAAACTGGTTAAAAGGTCATTATCAATACGATTTATCTCAAAAAAAAAGGTCTCGATTTGTACCTAAAGAATGGCGGAATAGAATCAATAAACATCGTATGAATCAAAACGAAGAATCAAACCAATTGGATTTATATAAAAAATACCAATTCATTTATTCCATGAAAAAAAATGACTATGCAGCAAATTCATTTATGAGTCAAAAAGACAAATGGAAAAAACATTACAGATATGATCTTTTATCATATAAATACATAAGCCTCCCTAATTTATACATTTCTGGATCAACATTAGAAAGAAATGGGGATAAAGAAATTCCATATCATTTAAATACATCGAAACCTGAATCATTTTATGTATTGGTAAGTATACCTAGCAATAATTATCTAGAAAAAGTATATCCTATTGATAGGAATAGGAATTTGGATCGAAAATATTTTGATTGTAGAATTCTTCATCTTTATCTTTGTTTTATAAAAAATATTGAGATCTGGACCAATGCACATATTGGCATCAAGATTCAGAAAAATACTAAGACTGAAATTAACAATTTAAAAAAAATGGAGAAAAAAGATCTTTTTTCTCCTACAATTCATCCAGAGATCAAACCATGCAATCAAAAAAGTTTCTTTTTTGATTGCATGGGAATGAATAAAGAAAGGTTATATGATACCGCATCAAATCATGATACTATATCCAATTTAGAAACTTGGTTCTTCCCAGAATTTGTGCTACTTTTTGATGTATATCAAATTCAACCTTGGATCATACCAATCAAATCACTCTTTTTTCATTTTTCTATAAATAAAAAAAGTAAAAACATTGATGTTGAAGAAGATTACACAATATTAGAAAGAAAAAAGGATATAAAAAAAGAACAATATAAGAGCAATAATGAAATGGAACTAGATCTCTTTTTGAAAAAATATTTCCTTTTTCAATTAAGATGGGCTGATCCCTTGAATAAGAAAATAATGAAAAATATCAGGATATATTGTTTTCTACTTAAACTGATAAATCCAAAGGAAATTGCGATATCTTCGATTCAAAGAGGTGAAATAAATATAGATGAAATGCTGATTCAAAAGAACCTAGTTCTTGCAGAATTGATAAGAAAGGGAATATTTTTTATTGAATCAATTTGTCTATCTATACGAAGGGACAAAAAATCTATTATATATCAAACTATGGATATTTCATTGGTCAATAATAAGAAGCACCAAACAACTCAAAAATACACAAAAAAAAGATATATTGAGAAAGGGTTTTTTGAAAAATCCATTGCACGACACAGCAACATATTTTTGAATAGAGACAAAAATCATTATGATTTACTTGTTCCTGAAAATATTTTATCTCCCAGACGTCGTAGAGAATTTAGAATTCGAATTTGTTTCAATTCTCGGAATTTTAATGTTGTGGATAGAAATCAAAGATTTTGCAATGAAAACAAAATAAGAAACTGTGGGCAATTTTTGAATGAGGACAAACTTATTAATACAGATAGAAAAAATTTCATTAAATTCAAATTGTTTCTTTGGCCCAATTATCGATTAGAAGATGTAGCTTGTATAAATCGCTATTGGTTTGATACCAATAACAGCAGTCGTTTCAGTATGTCAAGAATACATATGTATTCACAATTCATAATGAATTCAATTCCAATTTCCAATGGAAAAATGAAAAAATAAATTATAGTGGATTTCCTACATATCGTGTAACATATTTGGTAGATGAAAACCGATACTGTGTAATATTCTAATACATGATGCTGATTTCATAGTGTATAAATTTTAACTAGGAAGAGCGGAATCCTTTTAAGTAATTTAAGTAAAAATAAATTTTTTTATTTTGTGAATACATATATGTTTTGTATATTATGTTTTGTATATTTGATCCAAATATACAAAACATAATATACAAAAATAAAGAACAAAGTAGTATATTAATGAATTACAATTTTGATGTATACTAGATGAAAATAACTGGCATAATAAATATTATTATTTTTACCGATCGGTAAAATTCACAGAAAAGAAAAATAGAAATCTTAATTTATGGTCAAAAATTCATTCATTTCAGTTATTACACAAGAAGAAAAAGAAGAAAATAGTGGGTCTGTTGAATTTCAAGTATTTCATTTCACCAGTAAGATACGGAGACTTACTTCACATTTAGAATTGCACAAAAGAGATTTTTTATCGCAAAGGGGTCTACGAATAATTCTGGGAAAACGTCAACGATTATTGACTTATTTGTCAAAGAAAAAGAAAGTGCGTTATAAGAAATTAATGGATCAGTTAGATATTCGGGAACCAAAAACTCGTTAATTAAAATTTCATTTCTTCTTTGAGTTTCTTATTATCCTTGTTCTTTTTTATTTTTTTTTAGATTTTTCATTTTAAGAAATTCATGAAATAATGAATTAAGGAAAAAAAGATGACTGTACCGGCTACAAGAAAAGATTTCTTAATAGTTAATATGGGTCCTCACCACCCATCAATGCATGGTGTTCTTCGGCTGATCGTTACTCTAGATGGTGAAGATGTTATTGACTGTGAACCTATATTGGGCTATTTACACAGAGGGATGGAAAAAATAGCGGAGAACCGAACAATTATACAATATTTGCCTTATGTAACACGTTGGGATTATTTAGCTACTATGTTCACAGAAGCAATAACAGTAAATGCACCAGAACGATTGGAAAGTGTTCAAGTGCCTAAAAGGGCCAGTTATATCAGAGTTATTATGCTGGAGCTGAGCCGTATAGCCTCCCATTTGTTATGGCTTGGCCCTTTTATGGCCGATATTGGTGCACAGACTCCCTTTTTCTATATTTTAAAAGAGAGGGAATTAATATATGATCTATTCGAAGCCGCCACAGGTATGCGGATGATGCATAATTATTTCCGCATCGGAGGAGTAGCTGCGGATTTACCTTATGGCTGGATAGATAAATGTTTTGATTTCTGTGATTATTTTTTAACAGAAGTTGTTGAGTATCAAAAACTCATTACGCGAAATCCCATTTTTTTGGAACGAGTTGAAGGAGTGGGCATTATTGGTGGGGAAGAGACAATAAATTGGGGTTTATCAGGACCAATGCTACGAGCTTCTGGAATACAATGGGATCTTCGTAAAGTTGATCGCTATGAGTGTTACAATAAATTTGATTGGGAAGTCAAATGGCAAAAAGAAGGCGATACATTAGCTCGTTATTTAGTAAGAATCGGTGAAATGCAAGAATCCATAAAAATCATTCAACAGGCTCTAGAAGGAATTCCTGGAGGACCTTATGAAAATTTAGAAAACCGACGTTTTCATAGGACAAAAAATTCCGAATGGAATAATTTTGAATATAGATTTATTACTAAAAAACTTTCACCCAATTTTGAATTGTTAAAACAAGAACTTTATGTAAGGGTAGAGGCTCCAAAAGGAGAATTAGGAATTTATTTAATAGGAGATAATAGTGTTTTCCCCTGGAGATGGAAAATTCGTCCACCCGGTTTCATAAATTTGCAAATTCTTCCCCAGCTTGTTAAAAGAATGAAATTGGCTGATATCATGACGATACTAGGTAGTATAGATATTATTATGGGAGAAGTTGATCGTTGAAATGATAATTGATACGACAGAAGTACAAACTATTAATTCTTTTTCTAGATTAGAATCCTTAAAAGAAGTATATGGACTCATATGGATTTTCGTCCCCATTTTAATCCTTGTCTTAGGAATCACAATGGGGGTATTAGTCATTGTGTGGTTAGAAAGAAAAATATCTGCAGCAATACAACAACGTATTGGACCTGAATATGCCGGCCCATTAGGAATTCTTCAAGCTTTAGCGGATGGGACCAAACTATTTTTGAAGGAGGATATTCTTCCGTATAGAGGTAATATTCGCTTATTTAAGGTCGGACCCTCTATAGGGTTTATATCAATTCTACTAAGTTATTTAGTAATTCCTTTTGGATATCACCTTGTTTTAGCTGATCTCAGTATAGGTGTTTTTTTATGGATTGCCTTTTCAAGTATTGTCCCTATTGGTCTTCTTATGTCAGGATATGGATCAAATAATAAGTATTCCTTTTCAGGCGGTCTACGAGCTGCAGCTCAATCAATTAGTTATGAAATACCATTAACTCTATGTGTTTTAGCAATATCTCTACGTGCGATTCGTTAGAACATGAACTTTTTTCTCTTTTTATCTCTTTTCTAGAAAAGAGATAAGAAATGAATTTCAATACAATAAAATAGAGATATAATTCAATATGTAAATATGAATATGAACGAAAAGAATAAAAAAGAATCTTTTTTTATTAATTTCTTTATTTAATTTATAAACTTTATACTTTCTAAAGTAAGTGAAGATAAATAAATTGAATGTCTTGAATAAATATCTTCATCTTTTTTATTAAACATTTTAGTTCGATGAGTTAAACCAGATAGTTATATGAGTGAAAAAAAACTGCTCCTCAATTTGCAGTAAAACAATAAAAATCTCATTCCCTAGGTACAAGAAAAAATTTGAAGTAAACATAAGTTGTTTATCCCAAGATTGAGATTATTTTCTTAGTCATCATATCTTGAAGCGGATGCAAAAGATCAACTGTATTTATTACTATACTGGGGATCAATCAAAAAGAAGTGGGCAGTTAGGAACACCAAAGTACGCAAAAGATGAGTAATAGAAATATTGTAAGGTATCAAAGGTATCAAAAAAAGGTATTTTTGCATAAAACTTTCCATAAAACGAATCATAATAAGGGCTTGGAATTGGTAGAAATGATCAAGCAGTACTTCCCCACGATTCCGATCTAGAGTATGCTACTATTCGCTGATTAAATAAATGACTATCAAGAACGAATTAATCCTTTATTTTCTTGACTTTTTTTTAGTTTTCAGAAGAAAGAACAGGAACAAGACAAATAGAATGCAATACAATAATATAATAAAAAATATAATAAAATAAAGAATAAAACGGGAATAATAAGAAAATATTTGTTTCTTAATACATATGCATATGGAAATTCTTATCATGATTCATTAACTAATGCCCAATTCTTTCTATTTATTCTATTTATGAATATAGCCAGTATTTGATTGAAGTATTAAGTTATTGCTGAACAAAGATAAATCTTGATTATTTTCATTATAATATCATTATAAGGGATGAGATCAATTCGGAAGTGCTTTTTATTATTCTAAGCAGACAGAATTTTATTGGTCGAATTAAGGACTATCCAACCTCCAGTTTATCTTTACATTGTATTTACCTAGGGTCCAAGGAGAACAATAATACTGAACTAGTCCTTACCTTACATTTCTTTGTGGCCATAGAGGAGCCGTATGAAACTTAGGTTTCATGTACGGTTTTGGAATAGCGATGGGAGCAGTGATGTTATCATCGACTATAATTATCTAACAGTTCAAGTACAGTTGATATAATTGAAGCACAGTCCAAATATGGTTTTTGGGGATGGAATCTGTGGCGTCAGCCCATAGGGTTTCTGGTTTTTCTAATGTCTTCTCTAGCAGAATGTGAAAGATTACCTTTTGATTTACCAGAAGCAGAGGAGGAATTAGTAGCAGGTTATCAAACCGAATATTCAGGTATAAAATACGGGTTCTTTTATCTTGCTTCTTACCTAAATCTATTAGTTTCTTCATTATTTGTAACAGTTCTTTACTTAGGTGGGTGGAATTTTTCTATTCCGTACATATCTCTTACTGAACTTTTTGGAATAAATAAAATGTTTAGAGTCTTTGTAATAGCAATTAGTATCTTTATCACATTAGCTAAAGCTTATTTGTTTCTGTTCATTCCTATAACAACAAGATGGACTTTACCTAGGATGAGAATGGATCAATTATTAAATCTTGGATGGAAATTTCTTTTACCTATTTCTCTAGGTAATCTATTATTAACAACTTCTTTTCAACTTGTTTCACTATAAACTAGAAATAAAAATAAGAAATTAAGAAAAAACAATAATGAATATTCTATATCCATAACTTATCTCAACCAAGAGAAAGAAACATAAATTTTATTCATGGATATAGAAAATATGTTACCTATGGTTACTGGGTTCATGAATTATGGCAAACAAACAATACGAGCCGCGAGGTACATTGGACAAAGTTTCATAATTACCTTATCCCATACAAATCGTTTACCTGTAACTATTCAATATCCTTATGAAAAATCAATCACATCAGAGCGTTTTCGTGGTCGAATCCATTTTGAATTTGATAAATGTATTGCTTGTGAAGTATGTGTTCGCGTATGTCCAATAGACCTTCCCGTTGTTGATTGGAAATTTGAAAAAGATATTAAGAAAAAACAATTGCTTCATTATAGTATTGATTTTGGTGTCTGTATATTTTGCGGTAATTGTGTTGAGTATTGTCCAACAAACTGTTTATCGATGACTGAAGAATATGAGCTTTCCACTTATGATCGTCACGAATTGAATTATAATCAAATTTCTTTAGGTCGGTTACCAATGTCAATAATTGGAGATTACACAATTCAAACAGTTATGGATTCAACAAATCAAATGAAAAAATAAAAACCCTTTGCTTGGTTCAAGAACGATTACCAATTACTAATATTTTGTTTGAAATAAAGTTAAAGTAGGATTAACCAAATAACTTTATTTTATCTATCTAATGATATTCATTTTTTTTCATTCAATTAGGAAGGTATCCTATAAAAGAATAGTTCCTTTCCTGGACCTTAGTAAGGTCATGAAATATTTTGACTTATTTATTTATTTTTTATTTCATAATGGATTTACCTGGACCAATACATGATATTCTTGTAGTATTTCTGGGATCAGTTCTTATATTAGGAGGTCTGGGAGTAGTATTACTTAACAATCCCATTGATTCTGCCTTTTCATTGGGATTGGTTCTTGTTTGTATATCCTTATTCTATATTTCATTGAATTCCTATTTTGTAGCTGCCGCGCAGTTCCTTATTTATGTGGGAGCCATAAATGTATTAATCATATTTGCTGTGATGTTCATGAACGGTTCAGAATATTCCAATGATTCCTATTTGTGGACCATTGGAGATAGGATCACTTCACTGGTTTGTACAAGTATTTTTTTTTCATTAATGACTACTATCCCAAATACGTCATGGTCCGGAATTTTTCGGACTACAAGATCAAATCAGATTCTAGAACAGGACTTAATAAGTAACGTTCAACGAATTGGGATTCATTTATCCACAGATTTTTATCTTCCTTTTGAACTCATTTCTATAATTCTTTTAGTTTCTTTGATAGGTGCAATTACTATGGCTCGTCAATAATCTAATATAATAATAAATAAGAACTTCTTTTTTGAAAATTAAAGAATGAAAGTGTATTTTATCTATTTTGAATATCTTTGTAATACTTATATTCTAGTCAACTGAAAATGAATCGAGATAGATGAGGAATTTATCAATGATGTTAGAACATGGACTTTTTCTAAGTGTTTATTTATTTTCTATCGGTATCTATGGACTGATAACAAGCCAAAGCATGGTTAGAGCACTTATGTGTCTTGAGCTTATACTGAATTCGGTGAATATAAATCTCGTCACATTTTCCGATATATTTGATAGTCGACAATTAAAAGGAGAAATTTTTTCAATCTTTGTTATAGCCATTGCGGCTGCTGAAGCAGCTATTGGGCTAGCTATTGTTTCATCAATCCATCGTAACAGAAAATCAATTCGTATCAATCAATCGAATTTGCTGAATAATTAGTCATAATTATTCTATTTTCATATAGAAATCAAAACATAAGACTCTTAGAAATAAAATATTCTAAATAGACTAAATAGAATCTAATAGAATTCAAATTCAATAGAATATAATATTCTATTATTATTATTTTCTTATTTATTTTCTTTCTTCTCTCTTTTTTTTCATATAGATTTATGATTTAGAGTTACTAACCTAATAACAAAATAACAAACGTATTCATCTCATATATAATATATCATCATATCCTTAATTCTATTTCTATATACCAGTAATACTAGAATATTTCTATATTTTATATATATATATACATATAGAAAGATAGTAAAATTCACATGAATTGAATTCGTAAACTCATATTTCATGATTATTGAAATTGAAATCAAAGTATCTTGGCCCTTTTTCAAAAACAGATTAAAAAATCTATTGATTCTTAAAATCTTGATAAATCATTGATTCGTCTGGTGTTTACAATAGAAAATAGATGATTTATTTCATTTTATTATTTTACCAGATTGAAAATCTTTTGTGTTCAAAACTGGAATTTATAGACCCAATGTCACATTCAGTAAAGATTTATGATACATGTATAGGATGTACCCAATGTGTCCGAGCTTGCCCCACGGATGTATTGGAAATGATACCTTGGGACGGATGTAAAGCTAAGCAAATTGCTTCTGCGCCAAGAACCGAAGATTGTGTAGGTTGTAAAAGATGTGAATCTGCTTGTCCAACGGATTTTTTGAGTGTCCGTGTTTATTTATGGCATGAAACAACTCGCAGCATGGGTCTTTCTTATTGATATGTGACAAAAAACTCCACTTGAATCGTTTGATTCCTCTTTACCGACAAAACCCCGTACTCGAGAAAAGAAAATATATTATTCTTCTCCCGAGCGCGGGGTTTTCTGGTCTAATTTTATCTTGTCTTTATCACGAGTTATTTTCCTTGGTTAACAATACTTCTTGTTTTGCCCATATTTGCGGGTTCTTCAATTGTCTTTTTCCCTCATAGGGGAAATAAGGTGTATAGGTGGTATACTCTATGTATATGTATCTTAGAACTCCTTCTTATGACCTATGTATTTTGTTATCATTTCCAATTGGACGATCCGTTAACCCAATTGAAGGAGGATTCTAAATGGATCAATCTTTTTGATTTTCACTGGAGACTGGGAATCGATGGACTTTCCATAGGACCCGTCTTACTGACAGGATTTATCACTACTTTAGCTACTTTAGCAGCTTGGCCAATTACTCGAAATCCGCGATTTTTCTATTTCTTGATGTTAGCAATGTATAGTGGCCAAATAGGATCATTTTCTTCTCGAGACCTTTTACTTTTTTTCATCATGTGGGAATTAGAATTAATTCCTGTTTATTTACTTTTATCCATGTGGGGAGGAAAAAAACGCCTGTACTCGGCTACAAAGTTTATTTTGTGCACTGCCGGAGGTTCCATTTTTCTCTTAATAGGAGTTCTAGGTATGGGTTTATATGGTTCCAATGAACCAACGTTAGATTTAGAAAAATTAGCTAATCAATCGTATCCTGCAGCATTTGAAATAATACTCTATTTTGGTTTTCTTATTGCTTATGCTGTCAAATCGCCGATGATACCCCTACATACATGGTTACCAGATACCCACGGGGAAGCACATTACAGTACATGTATGCTTTTAGCTGGAATCTTATTAAAGATGGGAGCATATGGATTGATTCGTATCAATATGGAATTATTAGCTCACGCCCATTCTAGATTATCTCCCTGGTTGGTTATAGTAGGAATAATACAAATCATTTATGCAGCTTCAACCTCTCTTGGTCAACGCAATTTAAAAAAACGTATTGCCTATTCTTCCGTATCTCACATGGGTTTCCTAATTATAGGAATTGGTTCTATAACTGGCATGGGACTTAATGGAGCCATCTTACAAATACTCTCTCATGGATTAATTGGTGCTGCACTTTTTTTCTTAGCAGGAACAAGTTGTGATAGAATACGTTTTGTTTATCTCGAAGAGATGGGGGGAATATCTATCCCAATGCCAAAAATATTTACCATGTTTAGTAGTTTCTCGATGGCTTCTCTTGCATTGCCAGGAATGAGTGGTTTTGTTGCAGAATTCTTAATCTTTTTTGGAATAATTACCAGCCCAAAATATCTTTTCATGTCAAAAATGTTAATTACTTTTGTAATGGCAATTGGAATGATATTAACTCCTATTTTTTTATTATCTATGTTACGTCAGATTTTTTATGGATACAAGCTATTCAATATTCCAAACTCGAATCTTTTTGATTCTGGACCACGAGAACTATTTGTTTCGATATGTATCTTTCTACCTGTAATAGTAATTGGTATTTATCCTGATTTTGTTCTTCCGTTATCGGTTGACAAGGTACAAGTTCTATTATCTAATTATTTTTATAGATACTAATTCTTTTTTTAGATTCAAAAATAAATTCAATAAATTTCATTAATTGGAAAGAAAGTCTTAGAATTCTTTGACTTTCATATTTTCACATATTCTCGCGATTCTTCGTTGTACAATGAAAAAAAAAGGGGAAGGGTAATTTAGAATTGTAATGAGATACATCTAAAGTTTTTGAGAACCGTTTCAATAGAGAAATTATTCAAATGGTTCTCAAAAACTACTTGCACAAGATTTCATTGTGTATCAGACGATTTTTTTATGTATTCTTTATGTAGTTTATTTTCTTCAATTAGATATTAATTGGAATGAACCATAACTATGGAACCCGATTCCTAATAGATTGATCCCAAAATAGCATATCCAAATTAGGATAAATCCTATAGAAGCTACAAATGCCGAATTCGTGCCTTGATCTTGCAATCTTGAATTCTTTCTAGTATGTAAATAAATTGCAAATATGGTCCAAGTAATAAACGCCCAAGTTTCCTTAGGGTCCCAATTCCAATACGAACCCCATGCTTCATTAGCCCATACTGCTCCAGAAAGAATACCTATGGTTAAAAAGGTAAACCCTAAACTAATGACACGATAACTCCAATAATCCAAACGCTGAATTAATTGATATTTGTAAAAATTTTGAAATGAGAAGAAAGAAGTCTTTTTAAATACACTTCCTTTTTCGTTCAAATATTCCATATCACCAAAGAAAAACGACTTCCTTAAACTTAAAAAATTCTTGCATTTCAAAAAAAAATCGATTTTTTTTTGAAATGCAATCACTATAAAAGCAACTGATAATAATGATCCGCATAAAAGAGCTGCATAGCTAAATAGCATCATACTGACATGCATCATTAACCACTGAGATTGTAGAGCAGGTACCAATATTGCGGGTTGATGCATTTCAGTTGAAAGACCTGACGTGGCGAAACCTTGGGTAAAAAAGGCACTTGGTGCAGTTATTGCGCTTAAATCATTTTTATGATTCCCAAGATACGGAATCATATGAATAATAGATAAACTCCACGAAAGGAAGATTAATGATTCGTATAAATTACTTAAAGGAAAATGTCCCGAAGAAATCCAACGAATAACTAAAAACCCTGTTATAGAGAAAAAAGTAGCTATCATCCCTTTTTCTGACGAATTACGTAATCCTTTGATTTCGTATACTAATAAGTTCATCAAATGAATTATAATCACAATTGAGATGATCGAAAAGGAAATATGAGTTAATATATGTTCTAAGGTCGCAAATATCATAAATAAGAGTCCCTTTTAAATAATTGAGATTGGGAAGGGGATTAAATAGAATCTAAAATATTAGATTTTAGATTCTATTAGATCTATTGTGTCTATATTATTCATATTATGAATTTATGAATATGAATTCTTATTTATGCCGCCACTCGGACTCGAACCGAGATGCTCTAGCACTGCTTCCTAAGAGCAGCGTGTCTACCAATTTCACCATGGCGGCGGTTTACCTTAAATAATAATAGAAAATTCATGTTAAATTGTCGATATTTAATGATATTCAATAGAGTTTAGGAAATAATGAAGAAAGATGCATTTCCATTCTTCATATGGAAATGTTCAATATCAATAAGACTTAATTAGTATCTTCATCTTCGTAAGTTCAGTTTTAATAATCAACTTTTCCGTACTAAAAAACCAGCTCTTGTTTATCCAGAACAGTAAGAACTCAAAAGTTTTGTTCTCAGTTGAGATATAAGATTCCTAATTTTATTTCTAACGATTTTGAGGCCCAACACCTTTAGTCTCAACACTTTAGTCTAAAGTATAATGAAATATTCAGATTCTTCCTTGTTTATCGTAATTGTGCTTTTCAAAATAGAAAAGCACAATTCATAGTAAATAAAAAATCATTTCACAAATTCAATATCAATAAATAGAATAAGAATTAAGAATAGAGAATAATAAATCAATAAGAGAAAAAATCGAAAAAAAAAGATGATAAAAAAAATAAAATACACAATACTGAATACTTTGAATCAAGTAGACAGAAAGATTCTTATCTTTCATATTACCTAGCTCTAACTAATAAGGAGAAGTGAAATACAAATACAATACCTTAGTAAAATTGAATCATTTGTCTTCCAATTTAAAAATGGAGATTTGGAAGTTATTTAAAACATGTCAATTAAGATTTTTCCAAGACTTTTTTTTGTCGAACAAAAAAACTTTTTGACTGTCCGGTGGAAATAGATTTAGCTAAAGAAAAAGCTTTTACTGCCTCTAAAGATCCTTTTTTTTTCCAAAGATTTCTACGAATATGCTTTTTTGACATAGAAGTACGTTTTTTTGGAACTGCCATTTAAAAGGTAGGTGACTCCTTTTTATCGTTGTATGTGAAAGACATATATTATTCAAAAGAAATTACTTTTTATTAGTTATTATCTATACTTAATACTTAATTCCATTAATTTCAAAATTTCCTCAATAATATCATAACATACAAATAGAAAAAGAAAAGAAATAAGAAAATAAAAATATTCTAAAATGATTCTATTTTCATAAACAAATAGATTTCAATTTTCTATCTTCATTCTGATATTTGCATAATGTAATAATTACATACGTATTTTCTATTATTAAAAGTAATTTAATTTTAAATTAATTTTAAATATTAGAGTCATATATACAATATTGCAAATATTCATATTTAATATTCAGAATAGTAATAGAAAATATTTATCTAAATAGTAAAATAAAATAGTTAAAAAGTAATAAAGTAAATAGTATAATAGTATATAATAATATAATAATAAATAATAATATAAATAAGAAAAATATAAATAGATTAAATCTTAAATATAGATATATGATATATATCTTTAAATATATCTTTAAATTACAACATAATTTTATAATCTTACATAATTAGAACATAATTAGAATATAATGTAAAGGGAAAATACAATTATTCAAAATCTCATATGATGTCATATTATTTCAAAAATATCTTTCTTTTCTAGAGTTTTAAATTCATTAATAACTAAGTAATAAACTTGACCAATTATTTTATCATATTATTGGATATTTGACCAACCAATTGCAACTTTTATTTCAATTTTTTAATAAAACAAGAGTCATAATTCCAATATTTGTATTTTTGTATTTGATCTTTTTCCTATTTTTTCTTATTGTCCTGTTCTTTTCGAAAAGAGATCAAAATTGGTGAATCGGAAACAATTATAAGAAAAAGAACAATTTGTTTTCTTATGGAATATACATATAAATATGCATGGACAATACCCCTTTTTCCACTCCCAGTTACTATGTCAATAGGATTTGGACTTCTACTTATTCCGACAGCAACAAAAGATCTTCGTCGTATGTGGTCTTTACTAAGTGTTTTACTACTAAGTATAGCTATGTGGTTTTCGGTCAATATGTCTATTCAGCAAATAAATGGAAGTTTGACCTATCAATATCTATGGTCTTGGACCATCAATAATGATTTTTTATTAGAGTTCGGACACTTGATCGATCCACTTACTTCTATTATGTCAATACTAATTACTACTGTAGGAATCATGGTTTTTATTTATAGTGACAATTATATGTCTCACGACCGAGGATATTTGAGATTTTTTGCTTATATGAGTTTTTTCAATGCTTCAATGTTGGGATTAGTTACGAGTTCCAATTTGATACAAATTTATATTTTTTGGGAACTAGTGGGAATGTGTTCGTATTTATTGATAGGTTTTTGGTTCACACGACCCGTTGCAGCAAGTGCTTGTCAAAAAGCTTTTGTAACTAATCGTATAGGAGATTTTGGTTTATTATTAGGAACTTTAGGATTTTATTGGATAACTGGTAGTTTTGAATTTCGGGATTTGTTCCAAATAGTGAATACTTTGATCCATAATAATGGGGTCAATTCTTTATTTGCTACTTTATGTGCCTTTTTATTATTTGTCGGTGCAATTGCTAAATCCGCACAATTTCCCCTTCACGTATGGTTACCCGATGCCATGGAAGGCCCCACTCCTATTTCGGCTCTTATACACGCTGCTACTATGGTAGCAGCAGGAATCTTTCTTGTAGCTCGGCTTCTTCCTCTTTTCATAGTTATACCTTACATAATGAATCTCATTTGTTTAGTAGGTATAATAACAGTACTTTTAGGAGCTACTTTAGCTCTTGCTCAAAGAGACATTAAAAAAAGTTTAGCTTATTCTACAATGTCTCAATTGGGTTATATTATGTTAGCTCTAGGTATAGGTTCTTATCGAGCTGCTTTATTTCATTTGATCACCCATGCCTATTCTAAAGCTTTATTGTTTTTGGGATCCGGATCCATTATTCATTCAATGGAACCTATTGTTGGATATTCACCAGAGAAAAGTCAGAATATGGTTCTGATGGGAGGTTTAACAAAATATGTTCCAATTACAAAAACTACTTTTTTTTTAGGTACACTTTCTCTTTGTGGTATTCCGCCTCTTGCTTGTTTT